CAAATCGAATTTTCCATTTTCAATCATTCCATTAATTATTAGAAGAATTTCTATTCATAGAGCAAGTAAAAAGAATTCTCGTACTTGATTCTGATATGGGTCATAGGATCCATCAATAACTCGACCCAATCAAAAGAAGACCTCGGTATTTGTTTATTCGGGAGAATTCACTAATTCTGATTGAGTGGCTTAAGCAGCCTAGGCGCTTCTGGGAAACTCTACGATACCTATCACTTCACTAACTGTCGCTGCGGATAGAATTTCAAGATGAGAATTCGAATGGATCTCGGGTATTGACAGGGAATTCTTTTTCAAGTATAATCTAGAATAAACTCAGATAGAATCATTTTAATCGAATAATAGAAATTTCTGAGCTTATCGAGCTTAAAACAAAAAACGAGCTTAAAACAAAAAAAAAGATAGAAAGTAAAATTTACGTCATCTAAGGGGGTGTTTATGACAAAGGGAGAAGTCTGGGATAAGCTATTAAAGGCTTTCAGATTTTTAGTTACCGAAAAAAGAAAAATAGCAATAAAAAACGGGCGAAGTCTCTTCAGTTTTATCAAGCACATGAGATTTCTTTATTCTCTAGGATTAGTTTCCGAAAAGGGACTTTTCTCGCGCGAAGTAGGTTATTTGTTACTTGAGCTTTTTGTTAAGTTCTTCGGATTGCTCGAGATAGGGCTTGAATTTTATATCGTTTTTCACCTATCTACCTGCTTTATTAGGTCCTTGCTTTGCGTAATTCGTTTATTGATTTGGTTAATTCGGTTGAGTTTTCGTCCTCCTGTTTTTCTTTTTTTATTCTCCCTTTTTTTCTTTTTTTATTCTCCTTTTTTCTAGATATTTGAATATTTGAGAATTTTTGTGTTGGAGAGCATACAAAAAAAACACCAAAGAAATCATGATTTACTCTCTTTTACGGCTGGCAAGAGTCTTTTGCCAGCTAGCTACTGTCTGTGTCTGGTTTGGCCTTAGACTTCTTATGTTACTAAATCCACTACCTCCTGATCAAACAAGGTTAGTCCGTCTATTCTTGTTTGTCTGCTGGATACTTCTCTTCTACTTGCAGACAAAACTCAAAAGGAGTTAGGTAGGAAAAGCGTTTCATTTTTGTCCACGAAGGCTGGGAGAGGGATTTCCAGGGGTTAGTTCTGGTAGAACTTACTCCTGGAAAAAAACCCGGAAAATTCTGTTCGAGTTTATAAAGCACCTGAGATTTCTTTATTCTCTAGGACTTTATTCTACAGAATTTGTTTACGAAAAGGGCCTTTTATCACCCGAAGTAGGTTATTTGTTACTTGAGCTTTTTATTCGGTTCTTCGTATTGATAAAGATTGGGGTGAGACTTTTTACAGTTTTTTCCCTTTTTCTGTTTCTTCTTCTGGGGATCTGGTTTCTTGCCGTCTTACTTTGGGTATTCTGGTTGCTTTGATTCGAGTGTAAAGCTCGAATTTCACTACTAAAAGTCACTGAAAGTAGACGAATAGACAAGAAACTATTACAGGAAAGAAATGAGAGAATCCACAATAAACAGAAAAAGATTCTGCGAGATTTTGTCCCATAGGGGTCATGTCTAGAAAGATGTATAGAAAAGAAAGTCAAATCCAATCTTCTGCTCGTCCGTTTGGAGAGCATACAACAACAAAGGGAGGTGCCTAATGATGGCCAATCTTTTTCGACGAGTGACTAGAATGATCAAACAGTTTTTACCTAAGTTTATTAGAAAGACTGTAGAGACTGTCTGGGCGGTTTTCTGGGGCGCAAGCCTATTCTGGGGTCGGATGTTTTTTAGCTTCCCCAGAGCTTTTTGTAATAGGAATTTGCGGCGACCCGCAGCAACTGTTCGGAATATTTCGGAGATGGAGCTCGAAATAAACCGAAAGAGGAACCAATTGTCAGAAGAACTTTTACGGTTACAAGAACAAATGTCACGGGTAACAGAAGGAAATTACCTTTTAACACGGAAACTTTCCGTGTTAGAGAGGTCCGTGGCCCCCAGCGATCTCGAAATTCAGTCATCCATAGAAATGGACGACGATTTGACCGGGCAGACCAACCGCATCCTAGAAGCCATTTCCGTCTTAACAGAAGAACTTTCCCTCTTAAAGGAAAAACATTCCCAGTTAGTAGAGACGGCCCGGCAAGATGCCTCTCTTCGAAATGAGCACCTCAGCAGGAGCAGGCAACTTACCGGGGCTAAGTTGAGCCAAAGGTCGATCGCCCTGCGGCTCCACAGTACTAGGAAGCCCCCAAAGGCGCCCCTTCAGGAGAACCGCTCACTGCGACAGGAGAATCAATCGCTGCGGGGCAAAAGACTCGACAGCTCCCAAGCGACCCCGGACGAGCTATAGTGGAAGTATTTAGGGGGAATTCGAAAACCTATCTTAAGATATAGATTTGAATGAGGGTTCGGATAGAAGGGTACCAATCAGTACGAATTCTTCTTTCTTCGGATATTGTATGTAATCAATTAGAATATAATAAAGAATCAAATAAAAAGAATAATCCGAACAATACATGTCTTTCACATCCAACTATAAACAATGAGTAACCTCTTCATTTTTGAATGGCGGTTCCAAAGAAACGTACTTCTCTGTCAAAAAAGCGTATTCGTAAAAATATTTGGAAAAGAAAGGGGTATTGGGCAGCGAGAAAAGCATTTTCATTAGCGAAATCTCTTTCTACCGGGAATTCAAAAAGTTTTTTGTACGACAAACAAATAACCAAGTCTTGGAAGAATCTGAATCAATATGACTCCCTGAATTGTCATTTCTAAAATGAAGGATTCCCATTCACTCATAGTTTTCTTTTCAACGGATCAATACGAGACGGGACTGGTTATTGCGGTATGCAGAATAAGAAGTCCTCTGCTTACTGTATTCTCAATTTTTTGACGAAGTAGTGAAGGACAAGATACAAAGTTTTAGCTTTCTTTTTAGTAGGTTTTTCGAATTTGTGAGATGGGGGTTGTCATTTTCCTCATCGATTCACTTTTCATAATACACTAACTAAAAGAAAAGTCTTCTTTTTCCTTTAGGAAGGATTTTTTTTGATTATGTATTCCTAATATGTAGTCCAAATAAGGGTCCTATATTTGGGCTGTGGAATCCATCAAGATCTATATCTATATATAGATATAGATCTTGAGAGCTTTCTTTTCTTTAGAAATATAGAATCTTTTTTTTTGAAGTACGCTAAAATTCCGATAAAGATTGAAACCTTTTAGTTCTATGCCTGGATAGAGGACAGAACTCTCTAGTTCCAACTGCTGCATTTCCATTCCAGGCGAAGTTAAACCAACGGAAAGCCCTTTGTGAAAGTGAAACCTAACACCCTACGATCCCACAATACTAATGATTGTTGAACGTTCAATTAGTAATTTGAACGAGTGTTTTTTCATTGATTGTCAGATTCCCTAAAAAAGATTTGATTGAATTGACTCCTTAGAATCTCGACGATTGAATATGGATGGGCTATTATGTTTTCGAGTAAGCCGCTATGGTGAAATCGGTAGACACGCTGCTCTTAGGAAGCAGTGCTAGAGCATCTCGGTTCGAGTCCGAGTGGCGGCATCTTCTAAAAGAGATACAATAAATCCTATAATGAATGGAATTCCTCATTTCCATTCCAGTGTTGAAGGATCCCCCTTTTATTTTTTATTTTAGGATTTTTTTTATGATATTCTCGACTTTAGAACATATATTCACTCACATTTCTTTTTCGATCGTTTCAATTGTAATTACGATTTATTTACTAACCTTATTATTAGTCTACGAAACGCTAGGACTCTATAATTCGTCAGAAAAAGGCATGATAGCTACCTTTTTCTGTATAACAGGATTGTTAGTTACTCGTTGGATTTATTCGGGACATTTCCCCTTAAGTGATTTATATGAATCATTAATGTTTCTTTCGTGGGGTTTTTCCATTATTCATATGGTTCCACATTTTAGGAACCAAAAAACCCATTTAAGCGCAATAACCGCGCCAAGTACTATTTTGACTCAAGGCTTTGTTACTTCAGGTCTTTTAGTGGAAATGCATCAATCCACAATATTAGTACCTGCTCTCCAATCTCAGTGGTTAATGATGCACGTAAGTATGATGGTATTGAGCTATGCAGCTCTTTTATGCGGCTCGTTATTCTCAGTAGCGCTTCTAGTCATTACATTTCGAACACGCATAGATCTTTTTGGCAAAAGAAATCATTTATTAACTGGGTCATTTGTTTTTGATGAGATCCAATACGCAAATGAAAGAGGCAGTGTTTTACGAAACACTTTTTTTCTTTCATTTAGAAATTATCACATGTATCAGTTGATTCAGCAATTGGATCGTTGGAGTTATCGTGTCATTAGTCTAGGGTTTCTCTTTTTAACCATAGGTATTCTTTCGGGCGCGGTATGGGCTAATGAGGCATGGGGGTCATATTGGAATTGGGACCCCAAGGAAACTTGGGCATTTATTACTTGGACCATATTTGCAATTTATTTACATATGAGAACAAATCCAAATTTTCAAGGCACGAATTCCGCAATTGTGGCTTCTCTTGGATTTCTTATAATTTGGATATGTTATTTTGGGGTCAATCTATTAGGAATAGGATTACATAGTTATGGCTCATTCACATTAACATCGAATTGAAGAAGCGACCCAATCTATAGGAACATAGTATGAAGTTTGTGTGAGTTTTTGAGAACTATTTGAATCACTACTGGATTCAAATGGTTCTCAAAAACCCCAAACGTATCTGATTCGAATGGACTTCATTTTCTTTTTCCTTAAGATAAGGAAAAAGAAGACTTATTTTTTTTTCATTGTCCAGCGAATGGTTTTTGAAATCATAGCTTTCTTTTCTATCTTATTCATGAAAACTATCTTATCTATAAAAGTAATTAGATAGGATAGCTTCTACCTTGTCAACGGATAGTGAGAGAAGGAAATCCGGATAAATACCAATCCCTATTACGGGTAGAAAGATACAGATCGAAACAAAAAGTTCTCGTGGTCCAGAATCCAAAAAAGAAGAGTTTGGGGCAGGAAATTGCTTGTATCCATAGAACATCTGGCGTGACATAGATAATGAATAAATAGGAGTTAATAGAATTCCAATTGCCATTACAAAAGTAATGAGTATTTTTGGCATTAAAAGATATTTTGGACTGGTAATTATTCCAAAAAAGACTACCAATTCGGCAACAAAACCACTCATTCCCGGCAATGCAAGAGAAGCCATCGAGAAGCTACTGAACATTGTAAATATTTTAGGCATTGGGATAGCTATTCCGCCCATTTCGTCGAGATAAACAAGACGTATTCTATCGTAACTCGTTCCTGCCAAGAAAAAAAGCGCCGCACCAATAAATCCGTGAGAAATGATTTGTAAAATGGCTCCATTCAGTCCTGTATCGGTTATAGAACCAATTCCTATAATTGTAAAACCCATATGAGATACAGAAGAATAGGCTATTCTCTTTTTTAAATTGCGTTGGCCGGGAGATGTTGAAGCTGCATAGATTATTTGAACTGTACCTATTATCATCAACCATGGAGAAAATATAGAATGAGCGTGGGGTAAGAATTCCATATTGATCCGAACCAATCCATACGCTCCAATTTTTAATAAGATTCCGGCTAGAAGCATACACGTACTGTAATGTGCCTCCCCGTGGGTATCTGGTAACCATGTATGTAGGGGTATAATCGGTGATTTGACAGCATAAGTAATAAGAAATCCAAAATAGAATATTATTTCCAATGCCACCGGATACGATTGATTCGCTGAGGTTTCAAAATTGAAGGTTGGTTCGTTGGAACCATATAAACCCATGCCCAGAACTCCCATTAATAGAAAAACAGAACCCCCCGCAGTGTACAAAAGAAACTTTGTAGCTGAGTACAAACGTTTCTTTCCTCCCCACATGGATAGAAGTAGGTAAACAGGAATTAATTCTAACTCCCACATGATAAAAAAAAGTAAAAGATCTCGAGAAGAAAATGATCCTATTTGGCCGCTGTACATTGCTAACATCAGGAAATGGAACAATCGTGAATCCCGAGTCACTGGCCGAGCCGCTAAAGTAGCTAAAGTAGTGATGAATCCCGTCAGTAAAACGGGTCCTATGGAAATTCCATCGATTCCGAGTCTCCAGTGAAAATCCAAAAAATGGATCCATCTAGAATCCTGTTCTAATTGGATTAATGGATCGTCAAATTGGAAATGATAACAGAATGCATAGGTCGTTAGAAGTAGTTCTATTGTGCATATAGAGAGAGTATACCACCTAATCATCTTATTTCCCCTATGAGGAAAAAAGAAAATGGAAGAACCCGCGGATATCGGCAAAATCACAATTATTGTTAACCAAGGAAAAGAATTCGTGGTAAAGACAAGATACACTTTGACCAAAAAACCCGTGCTCGAAATAATCTTTTTGATCGAGTACGGGTTTTTGTCGGTAAGGAGAAAAAAAAAATGGGTTCAAGTAGAGTTTTCTAGAACGTATCAATAAGCTAGCCCCATGCTTCGCGTTGTCTCATGCCATAAATAAACCCGGACACTTAAGAAATCTGTTGGACAAGCGGATTCACACCTCTTACAACCTACACAGTCTTCTGTTCTTGGGGCAGAAGCAATTTGCTTAGCTTTACATCCGTCCCAAGGTATCATTTCTAATACATCTGTGGGGCAGGCTCGCACACATTGAGTACACCCTATACATGTATCATAAATCTTTACTGAATGTGACATGGTATCTATCCACTTTTTGAACGTCATAAATTTTCGATCTAGTAAAATCATAAAGGAATCATATATGGTAGACACCAGACGAATCGAGGGTTTACCAGAATCGATTTCGAATCAATCTACTTCTGGATCTGCTCATGATAGCGGTCCAAGATACTTTGATTTATTACGTTTTAGCAAACATGGGCCTATGTTTGTTTCTATCGTACATACCAATTTGAATTGGTGAATATTCTATTCGGTATTTATATGATTACCGCTATTTATTCAGCAAGTTCGATTGATTGATACGAGTGGATTTTCTGTTACGATGAATTGACGAAACAATAGCAGGTCCAATAGCGGCTTCAGCGCCTGCAATAGCTATAACAAAAATTGCGAAAATGTCTCCTTTTAATTGGCGACTATCAAATAAATCAGAAAATGTTACGAAATTCATATTAACCGCATTCAGTATAAGCTCAAGACACATAAGTGCTCTAACCATATTTCGACTTGTGATCAATCCATAAATACCGATAGAAAATAAATAGGCACTCAAAACAAGTTCATGTTCAAGCATCATTGACCAACCCCTCATCAATCTGGTTTTATTTGCTTTCAGTATGAACAAAAACTCCACCTTAATCCATTTTATTGACTAGAATATCACAAGTGCAGAACAAAGGAAGGTATTGGTACTAGAATAGATTGAACTAAAACCATTTCCATTTTATACATGAAAAATAGAAAAATGGAATTGATGAAGGAAAAAAATAGGTGTGATAAGAACGAAGTCTTTCTCGTTTTGAGAGGACAGAACTCTTTCATTCGAAGTCTTTCTTTTTATTACTGACGGGCCATAACAATTGCACCTATCAAGGCAACTAAAAGAATTATAGAAATGAGTTCAAAGGGAATCAAAAAATCTGTTGAGAAATGAGTCCCAATTTGTTGAGCATTATTTAAAAAATCCTGCTCTAAAATCTGGTTTGATCTTGTAGTCCAAATAATACCGTACCATGAAGTATCTGGGACAGTAGTCATTAGTGAAACAAAAAGACTTGTACAAACCACCAAAGTGACTCCTTCTCCAACGGTCCAAAGACCGAAATCGTTGTAATATTCTGAGTCATTCATGAACATCACAGCGAAGACGATTAACACATTTATGGCCCCCACGTAAATAAGTAGCTGTGCAGCAGCTACAAAATGGGAATTCGATGGAATATGGAATAAGGATATACAAACAAGAACCAACCCCAAGGAAAAGGCAGAAAAAATTGCATTGGTAAGTAATACCACTCCCAGACCTCCTAATATAAGAACCGATCCCAAAAATACTAAAAGAAAATCATGTATTGGTCCAGTAAAATCCATTATATGTCAAATAATAGAGAAATAAGCTTAAATGTTTCATGATCTTTTTGACCAGACCGGGAAAAAATAGGTTACCCGACTCTTTTTAGGATATACTCCTAATGGAATCCAATCCTAGATGGGGTGGGGGTTGATGTAGATACAGTTATGAATCCCATTATATCTATCCGAAAGAGTAGTTCATATATAACTCTAGAATCAAATTCTAAATAAATTATAGAAGAAGGGACAAGAAAAAAAAAAGATTATCATCCCCATAGGTGAATTCATAGCCTAAGGCGATGCGTAATAAAAAGGTCAAATAAGACCGATAAAGCATCCCAATCACAACTCCAAGGAATCACATAGGAACTGTCAGAATTCGAATTCTTATCAATACTGGAACTCATAGGGAAGGAAGTGGATTTTTGGATGGAATCAAATATGCCGTATTGACAGAAAAAAGTGTTCAGTTATTGGTGGGGAAGAATCAACATACTTCTAATGTCGAATCAGGATCAACTAGGACAGAAATAAAGCATTGGGTCGAACTCTTCTTTGGTGTTAAAGTAGTCGCGATGACTAGTCATCGGCTCCCGGGAAAGGGTCGAAGAATGGGACCCATGATGGGACAGACAATGCATTATAGACGTATGATCATTACGCTTCAACCGGGTTATTCTATTCCACCTCCATGGACCTGACGAATCACATCTTCTGCTCTTCCTTTTGTGTTGGAGAGCATACAACACCAAAGAAATCATGATTAACTCTCTTTTCCGGCTGGCAAGAGTCTTTTGCCAGCTAGCTACTGTATGGTTGGGGATGAGACTTCTTATGTTACGAATTCAACTACCTCCTGATCAAACAAGGTTAGTCCGTCTATTCTTGTTTGTCTGCTGGATACTTCTCTTCTACTTGCAGACAAAACTCAAAAGGAGTTAGGTAGGAAAAGCGTTTCATTTTTGTCCACGAAGGCTGGGAGAGGGATTTCCAGGGGTTAGTTCTGGTAGAACTTACTCCTGGAAAAAAACCCGGAAAATTCTGTTCGAGTTTATAAAGCACCTGAGATTTCTTTATTCTCTAGGACTTTATTCTACAGAATTTGTTTACGAAAAGGGCCTTTTATCACCCGAAGTAGGTTATTTGTTACTTGAGCTTTTTATTCGGTTCTTCGTATTGATAAAGATTGGGGTGAGACTTTTTACAGTTTTTTCCCTTTTTCTGTTTCTTCTTCTGGGGATCTGGTTTCTTGCCGTCTTACTTTGGGTATTCTGGTTGCTTTGATTCGAGTGTAAAGCTCGAATTTCACTACTAAAAGTCACTGAAAGTAGACGAATAGACAAGAAACTATTACAGGAAAGAAATGAGAGAATCCACAATAAACAGAAGAAGATTCTGCGAGATTTTGTGCCATAGAGGTCATGTATAGAAAGATGTATAGAAAGTCAAATCCAATCTACTGCTCTTCCTTTTGGAGAGCATACAAAAACTCACTCAAGGGGGGTGTCTAATGATGGCCAATCTTTTTCGACTAGCTACTCTAGTCTTTTTATGCATGCGGATAAACAATTCAGTTGTTGTGGCTGGACTCCTTTATGGATTTCTGACCGCAGGGGCCAAAGGGCCCTCTTATCTCTTGCTTCTCCGAATTCGGGTTATGGTTATGGAAGAAGGAGGCGAGAAGGATGTATCAGCAACAACAGGTTTTCTGATGGGGCAGCGCATCATGTTCCTATCGATCTATTATGCACCTCTCCATCCAGCATTGGATAGACCTCATACAATAATGATTTCCGTAAAATAAAAAAAAAATTGGAAAGATGGATTCATTTGGATGTTCCACTGGGTTCGACTAGCTACTTTTCGACCAGATTACAGAACTATTATAGTCCGTGTATTCTTTCTCTTATGCTGGAAGGCTTGGAGAACATACAAAACAAAAAAAAGGGCTAACTGGTGAAAAAGGGAGTTTCGTTTTTGTCCACGAAGGCTGGGAGAAGGCTTTCCAGGGGTTAGTTCTGGTCGAACTTACTCTCCGAAAAAAAACCTGGAAAATCCTGTTCGAGTTTATAAACCTCCTTCGAGATCTTGATTTTGTAAAAATTTATTTTAACGACTTTGGGTCTGAGAAGACTCTTTTCTCACTCGAATTCGTTGATTTGTTACTGGACCTTCTTGACTGGCTCCAAGAATTCATCCTAAGTGGGCTGACACTTTCTACAGCTCTTCCCCTTTTTCTGTTTCTTTTTCTGGGGATCCGGTTTCTTGCCGTCTTACTTTGGGTATTCTGGTTGCTTTGATTCGAGTGTAAAGCTCGAATTTCACTACTAAAAGTCACTGAAAGTAGACGAATAGACAAGAAACTATTACAGGAAAGAAATGAGAGAATCCACAATAAACAGAAAAAGATTCTGCGAGATTTTGTCCCATAGGGGTCATGTCTAGAAAGATGTATAGAAAAGAAAGTCAAATCCAATCTTCTGCTCGTCCGTTTGGAGAGCATACAACACCAAAGGGAGGTGCCTAATGATGGCCAATCTTGTTCGACTGGCTACTCGAGTCCGTTTATGCATGCAGATAAGCAATTCTGTCGTTGTGGCTGGCATTTTGATGATGATGATACAGAGCCAGTTCCAATAGACTGAACTTATGAAACGCTCCCATCCCATTGGCGTGCATCCAGTAGGAATTGAACCCACGACTTCGCCAATTATGAGTTGGGCGCTTTAACCATTCAGCCATGGCATCATACATCGTGAACAGCCAAAACCAACACTTACCAACCATGCCAAAAAAACCGCAGACAGGCTTTGAAGTGAAATTCTGGATCTTCGAATTGAGAGAGTGGCTGGACTCTATTATGGATTTCGGACCGCAGGGGCCATAGGGGTCATGTCTAGAAAGACATATACAAAGTCAAATCCAATCTTCTGCTCGTCCGTTTGGAGAGCATACAACAACAAAGGGAGGTGCCTAATGATGGCCAATCTTTTTCGACTGGCTACTCGAGTCTTTTTATGCATGCAGATAAGCAATTCTGTCGTTGTGGCTGGACTCTATTATGGATTTCGGACCGCAGGGGCCATAGGGGTCATGTCTAGAAAGACATATACAAAGTCAAATCCAATCTTCTGCTCGTCCGTTTGGAGAGCATACAACAACAAAGGGAGGTGCCTAATGATGGCCAATCTTTTTCGACTGGCTACTCGAGTCTTTTTATGCATGCAGATAAGCAATTCTGTCGTTGTGGCTGGACTCTATTATGGATTTCTGACCGCAGGGGCCATAGGGCCCTCTTATCTCTTGCTTCTCCGAACTCGGGTTATGGAAGAAGGAAGCGAGAAGGATGTATCAGCAACAACAGGTTTTCTGATGGGGCAGCTCATCATGTTCCTATCGATCTATTATGCACCTCTCCATCTAGCATTGGGTAGACCTCATACAATAACTATGCTAGGTCTACTCTATCTTTTGTTTTATTTCTTTTGGCGCAATGACAAAGAATTTTTTGATTCGGTAGCTACTACCAGAAATGGAATGCGTAATTTAAGCACTCAATATGTATTCCTTACGAATCTCATTTTTCCACTATTCAACCATTTCGTTTTGCCGAGTTCGACCTTACCCAGATTAATCAGTATTTATATGTTTCGATGCAACAACAACAAGATATTATTTTTAACAAGTAGTTTTGTTGGTTGGTTCATTGGTCACATTTTATGCATGAAAGGGTTTGAGTTGGTATTTTTATTCTGGATACGGCAAAATCGTTCTATTAGATTGAATAAGTACCGCGCCGCAGACTTTAGAAATTCTCTGGAGCGAATCTTTACCATTCTAGTATTTCTTTCCTGTGTCTACTATTTAGGCAGAATCCCGTCACCTATTAGGACTGAGGATAAGAAAAAGAAACGAAAAAATACCTCGGCAACGGCAGAAAGGGGGCAGAGTGAGGACGAAACAGATGTAGAAATAGACACAACTTCCAAACAGGGGCAAGAAAGATCCGCCGAGGAAGACCCTTCCCTTTTTTCGGAAGATTTGGACAACATAGATGAAAAACGGAAAGAAAAGAAAGACTTCTTCTGTTTTGAAACGCCTCTTGTGACTTTTTTTTTCGACTATAAACGATGGAATCGACCATTGCGATACATACAAAATGATGGATTTCAAAAGGATCTAAGAAATGAAATGTCAGACTATTTTTTTGATACATGCCGAAGTGATGGAAAACTAAGAATTTCTTTTACATATCCACCCAGTTTGTCAACCTTTTTTGAAATGATAGAAAGAAAGGGGTTTTTGTACACACCAGAAACACTCCCCTCTGATGAACTGTATAATCATTGGATTTATACCAATGAACAAAAAAGAAATAGCCTGAGCAACGAACTTTTCAATCGAATTGACGCTCTAGAAAGGGGGTCTCTTGATCTGGATGTACTCGAAAAACGGACTCGATTATGTAATGATGAGACTGCACAAGAATGCTTGCCTAAAAGGTATGATTGTTTTTTGAATGGGCCCTCTCGTGGAACAGCCATAAAATTACCCCCAAGCGTTAAGAAGGAAAATTATTATTTAATCACCCCTACGGGGGATTCCAAAGAAAAAGTGTGGATAAACAAGTTGCATGGTACCCTTTTCCCTGATTACCAAGAATTTGAACAAAAACTAGATACATTTGAGGAAAAATCCGTATTGTCAGACCAAGGAAAAATGGATTCGGAAAATCAAGTGCAATATTTCTTCGGTGCAAGTACAACTGAACCAAAGGATCAAACAATTCAAAAAAACACAACGGAGGGACTTGACCTAAAAAAAATTAATAAAAAAAAGGAGAGACCCCGAATTTTTTTATTATTTCCATTGGAATTCCACGAGAAATTACCCCAGTCGTACAAAGATTGGGACGCAGTGTGGGGCAGAGAAACTCATATAACCATTTTTGGATTTTCCGCTCCACTACCTTCAGATCAAGAAATGAATAGATTCCTAGTGGTGATATTGGGAGCGATAGCACTGACTATTCTTCTTAAACACAAAACAAGGAAGAAGTTAGGGACTACGGAGGGACGCTTAGCCTTTTTTAACGAAGGCTGGGACCAAGGACTCAGAGCCGTATTTTTCGTAGAACGACTTCTAATAAGAAAAACCCGCAAACTACTTTGCGAGTTTTTAATGGTACTCAGAGATCCTGAAATTGATTTTCCCGACTTGAGGTCTGCGAAGACTCTTTTCTCACGCAAAGTCGGTTATTTATTACTGGACGTTCTTGACTGGCTCCAAGAATTGATCCAAAGTGGCTGGAAGCTGTTAATAGCGTTACCCCTATTTCTTTCCCTGTATCTAGGGATCCAGGTTCTTTTATTCCTAGTTTGGATATTCTGGTTGCTTTGATTCGAATGGAAAACTCGAATTTCAGTACTAAAAGGAAAATATTGACGGCGGCTTGTTGAAGATTTATCGAACAGACAAATTTGTCTGTTCGATCTACTGGTTGAGGGCTTTAAATTTCAAAATGAAAGAGGACTTGCTCCTTTAGTAAAAGTCATTGGAAATTGGAGTAATTAGAAATAAAATCAAGCGGTTTACCCCTTTTTTATTTGATTTGAATCTAATTCATAATGGTTCGAATTACGGAATCTCCAATTACTGACATTGGTAACCGCCCCAAGGCAATTTGATTATAATTCAATTCGTGACGATTATAAGTAGAAAGTTCATATTCTTCAGTCATTGATAAACAATTTGTTGGACAATACTCGACACAATTACCACAAAAGATACATATTCCAAAATCAATACTATAATTAAGTAATCGTTTCTTTCGAATATCCGGTTCCAATCTCCAATCAACAATGGGTAGATCTATAGGGCATACACGAACACATACTTCACAAGCAATGCATTTATCAAATTCAAAGTGGATTCGCCCGCGGAAACGCTCTGATGGAATCCATTTTTGATACGGATATTTAATAGTTACAGGTAAACGACTCGTATGAGATAAGGTAATCATGAAACTTTGGCCGATATACCTTGCAGCTCTTACTGTTTGTTGACCATAATTCATGAACCCAGTTACCATAGGAAGCATATCGTGAATCTCTATCAATAATTGCAATTTTCTTTCTCTTGTTTGAGAGAAGTTATGAATCTAGAATACAATGAATGGCTTATGTCTTTACAGCGAAAGGAGTTGGGAAGAAGTTGTCAATAATAGATTACCGAGAGAAATAGGTAAAAGAAATTTCCACCCAAGATTTAATAGTTGGTCCATTCTCATCCTAGGCAAAGTCCATCTTGTTGTGATAGAAATGAACAGGAACAAATACGCTTTCGCTAATGTAATACAAATACCAATTGTTGTTTCAAAGACTCCACCCAGTTCATTTATTCCGACAAAATCAGGAATCAATATGAACGAAATAGGGAGATTCCAACCCCCCAAGTAAAGAACTGTTACAAATAATGAAGAGACTAGTAGATTTAGATAGGAAGCAACGTAAAATAAACCAAATTTTATACCCGAATATTCGGTTTGATAACCTGCTACTAATTCTTCCTCCGCTTCTGGTAAATCAAAGGGTAATCTCTCACATTCTGCTAGGGAAGAAATTAGAAAAACCGTAAACCCTATAGGTTGACGCCACAGATTCCAACCCCAAAAACCATATTTGGACTGTGCCTCAACTATATCAACTGTACTTGAACTGTTAGATAATCATAGTCGGTGATAACATCACTGCTGCCATCGCTATTGCAGAACCGTACATGAGACTTTCACCTCATACGGCTCCTCGGTGGTCGTCATAAAAAAATCTAAGGACGGGCTCGTTATTATCTCGATATGTTAGTTGAGTAGATAGAGTAAACATGTATCGGAGAGTCCCACATTAGACCAATGCAATTCTGTCTGCTATAATAACAAAAAGGTGCTTCTGAATTGATCTCACCCTTTCTATTTCTAAATATTTCTAATTTCAAAAATGAAATTTATCTTCGTTCAGTAATAACTTAATCCTTCAATAAAAGACTCATTGTATCAATAGCTATTTTGACCCTTTTTTTGATTACGAAAAAGGATTAGGCATTACATTAGTTCATGAATCATGATACGAATTCTATCTGGATAAGAATTCCATCTGTATAAATCTATCTAAAATATTTCGTATTTTTCTTTTCTATTGCATATTTCTTTCGTTCCGGTTCTTCTTTCACATTTCATAGAAAAAGACAGGGAAGCTCTAAAAAAAAGGTTATTTCGTTTCTGATAGCCATTTCTTTAACCAGTGGGTAGGAGCATACTCAGAATCGGGATCCTGGGGAAGTACTGCTTGATCATTTCTACTAACTTAAAGCCCCCATTAGGATTCCTTTTATGCAGAGAGACCTATTTAGGTAACTTAGATTATCTCCATTACGAATCCGTTATGTACCTTAGTGTTCCTAACCGCCCACTCATTTTTACCCAACCCCCGGATATGACATACAATAGTGAAAACTCCATATAGTTGATCTTTTCTACCCGCGGAGCGCTAATCAACGAATCTTGGGGTCATTTATTCTGCTGATGCTTATTGATGCTTAACTCTTGTACATAGGGAATGAGACTCAATCTTTTTACTGCAAATTGATAAGCTGTTTTGTTTCACTCATAGAACTTATCTAATTGAGTTAATCACCCGGAATTATGAAGCAAAAATTGAGGATATCTACTCAATACATTCCACTCCTTTCCTAGAAATAAAAGAAATAGGTAACAGTTCATGTCCCAACGAATCGCACGTAGAGATATTGATAAAACGCATGGAGTTAATGGTATTTCATAACTAATCGATTGAGCAGCAGCTCGTAGACCACCTAAAAAGGAATATTTATTATTCGAACCATATCCTGACATAAGAAGTGCAAAAGGAGCAATACTTGAAATGGAAATCCATAAAAAAACCCCTATACTGAGATCCGCTAGAACAAGCCGATAGCTAAAAGGAATTACTGAATAACTTAGTAAAATGGATATGACTGCTATGGACGGTCCGATACTGAATAAACGAATATCTCCTCTAGATGGGAGAAGATCCTCTTTGAAAAGTAGTTTTGTCCCATCTGCTAGAGCTTGAAGAATTCCAAAGGGACCCGCGTATTCCGGTCCAATACGTTGTTGTACTCCCGCGGATAGTTTTCTTTCTAACCACACAATTATGAGTATCCCTATTGTGATTCCAAATATAGGAGTAAAAATAGGGACAAGCAAGCGTATGAGCCCATACACCTCTTTTAAGGATTCCAATCGGGAAAAAGAATTAATAGCTCGTACTTCCGTCGTATCAATTATCATTTCAACGATCAACTTCTCCCATAATGATATCTATACTACCTAGTATCGTCATAATATCCGCCAATTTCATTCTTTTAACTAGCTGAGGAAGAATTTGCAAATTGATAAAACCCGGTGGACGAATTTTCCATCTCCAGGGAAAAGGATTCTGATCCCCTAGCAGAAAAATTCCCAATTCTCCTTTTGGAGCCTCTACTCTCACATAAAGCTCTTGTTTCGACAATTCAAAAGCCGGAGATGGTTTTTTACTAATGAATCGATATTCAAAATCATTCCACTCCGAATCCCTTTCTCTGCCAAAGCGCCGGACTTCTAAATTCTCATAGGGCCCCCCCGGAAGTCCTTCTAGAGCTTGTTGAATAATTTTTATGGATTCCGTCATTTCACTGATTCGGACGAAATAACGAGCTAATGAATCTCCCTCTTTTTGCCATTGTACTTCCCAATCAAATTCGTCGTAACACTCATAATGATCAATTTTACGAAGATCCCATTGGAGTCCGGAAGCCCGTAGCATTGGCCCCGATAAACCCCAATTTATGGCTTCCTCCCCACTAACAATGCCCACTCCTTCAACTCGTTCCAAAAAAATAGGATTCCGGGTAATAAGCTTTTGATATTCAGCAATTCCTGTTAAAAAATACTCGCAGAAATCCAAGCATTTATCTACCCAGCCATGAGGTAAATCAGCAGCGATTCCTCCGATACGGAAAAAATTATGCATCATTCGCATACCTGTGGCAGCTTCGAATAGATCATATATTAACTCTCTCTCTCTGAAAATATAGAAGAAAGGCGTCTGCGCACCAAGATCTGCCATAAAAGGGCCGAGCCATAGCAGATGAGAAGCTATACGACTCAATTCCAGCATAATGACTCTGATATAGCTAGCTCTTTTAGGTACTTGAATATTTCCCAACCGTTCTGGTGCGTTTACTGTTATTGCCTCTGTAAACATAGTAGCTAAATAATCCCAACGTGTTGCATACGGTAGATATTGTATAATTGTTCGGTTTTCCGCAATTTTTTCCATCCCTCTGTGTAAATAACCCAATATGGGTTCACAGTCAATAACATCTTCACCGTCTAGAGTAATGATGAGGCGAAGAACGCCATGCATTGATGGGTGGTGAGGACCCATATTGACTATCATTAGGTCTTTTCTTGTAGTCGGTACATTCATACGCTTTTTCCCCGCTTCAGTCTCAGTATTCTATGAATTGCTCAAAACTAAATGAAGTTCATCAAAATCCAAGCTCTTAAAAATCAAATAATGCAAAAGGGATCTTCCAATTAACTTAACCAGTTTTTAACTCGCGAATATCCAACTGATCTATTAATTCTTTATAACGTACTCTATTTTTATTTGACAAATACCTCAGCAACCGTTGACGTTGTCCCAGAGTTTTCAGTAGACCTCTCTGAGATAAATAGTCTTTTTTGTGTAATTTCAAATGTGAAGTCAGTTTCGTTATTTTATTGGTGAAACTGAATACTTGAAATTCAACAGACCCCTTGCTTTCTTCTTGCGAAATAACTGAGATGAATGGACTTTTTACCATAAAACGAGTTCTTCCCCCTCCCTTTTCATTTTTTTTTTCTACAGATATGGATTTTACTGATCAATAAAAATAATGACATTCATTGGAATCTGGTATACACAATAATGTGAATTTATTAATATATTATTTTAATCAATCCAATTTGAAATTGGATTCGTATATACATAGGGCTCCTATAGTTCTCCACCCACAAAACCCAAAAACCCACAAAAAAGAAAAAAAAAAAAAAGAATTTTGACCTAAGATCAGAAAAATCTTAGGTCATCGAATTTTTATCATGTACCAGAATATAAAACAGCACAGCATAAGGCCTGTATACATCCATTCCTATATCATACCATACCAGGTATAGTGATACATATAGAATCTAGAAAGTTTATCATCAACGAATTCTTAAGCGTGGATACATCTGTATCCTTAACAGACCGAAACGGCTACCATTACTGGTATCAAACCAATAGCGATTCATACAAGCTAACTCTTCTAATCGGTAATTTGGCCAAAGAAAAAATTTTAATTTAATGAATTGATTTGTCTCTATATCAAGATCCTTGCTATTAGTTAAAAGTGGACCACAATTCCTTACGTTGTTCTCGTTGCAAAAGACGTTCTTTTTACCCACAACATCCATATTTTGCTTCCCGGAATTTAAACAACTTAGAATTCGCAATTCTCTACGACGTCTAGGAGATGAAATTTTTTCAGGAACAAGCAAATCATAATGATTTTCATCGAAATTCCCAACTATCTTTTCCTGTTTTGTAATGACTTCAGAAAAATCATTCCTATCAACATTTCGTTTTTCTTTTTTTCGGCATTTTCTATTAGTTTTTCTATTATTTCTATTAGTTTTTTTATTAATATTAATTTGGTGTTTCTTCTTATGGATCAGTGAAATAGCTATGGTTTGATACATAATCAATGGACCATCCCATTTTCTAGGCATACGAGCTAGGTTGATTATTATTTCTCCCCTTGTTAGCACTTTAGGCACTAGAATTTGAGGTTCAGGTTCACTTTCCAGAGTAAATTCACGTTTACGATACAATAGCTCCAGAAGCTCTAGAGGCATTGCTTGTCTTCGAATAAAGGATATAGCCATTTCCAGTGGATCTCTCGTCCTAATCAGGAAACTGGCGATATTGATAGCAGTGAGTATATTTTCCTCAAAAAGATTGCTCCATTTCAACTGACAACCCACGTAACCTTTCTTTCTCAGGAAGATTCGTAGACGGCTTGTTGGCTTCCACGTCTTCTTCTCTTGCGTTTTATTTTTATATTTTTCAATGTCTGATCCGCCAGACTCTTGTTTACTATCTTGTTGTTGATTTGGTTGATTTGATTTAGGCTTTCCTTGTTTTGGTTTCTTTGATTTAGGCTTTCCTTGTTTTGGTTTCTTTGATCTAGGATTCCCTTGGCCAGGCTTTTTTTTTTCTTCTTGATTTGGATTCTCTAATTCAAGATCCTTTTTTTCTTTTTCTTTGGTTTTTTTTTTTTCACGAAGGTCACGAATGTTTTTATTGTTATTAATATTAAACTCGAAAAGAAGTAATTTGATTGGTATGATCCACGGTTTTATCCTATATTTATCATAAATCGATTTCTTACTGCGCTGAGTTTGAGTTAGTCTTTCTTTATTCATTCCCATCCAATCAAAAGGATGGTTTTTTTGATTCTTTTTTTGATTCTTTTTTTGATTCTTTTTGGATGAGTTGCATTTTTTATGCATCGCGCGATAAAAAAGATCTTTCTTATCAATTGTATTAATTAGTGGAGAATCCAAAGTAGCAATCTTCGTTTTTTTATTGCTCCAGGCCTTAATATGTCTTGTCTTTATAAAACGGATGATTTGCCAATCCAAATATTTTCTATCCGGATTTTTTCTAATATATCTCCGGATAGAAAAAAAATCAGGTTTATACGTGATGTACTTCGAGGGCATCCCTTGACCTTCGGTTCCTTGTAACGGCAATCTATAAATAGAGAAATCTTTCCTTTCTTCATAATTAATATATTTATGTGATAAAAGATCATATTTGTAATGTTTTTTTAATTTCTCTGTTTTTGTTTTAACCGATAATGAAGCTGTTTTTTCTTTTTGTTTCTCAAAATCAAATAATTGGGTTTTTTCATATGAATCCAAACTTGGTGAGTCTATATTTTTAACCTTATGACTTTGATTGACCCTATTTCGCCACTTTTGCGACATAAATTTAGATAATCTAGTCTGAGATAAATCATATTGATAGTGGCTGCTTAACCAGTTTTTCCATTCATTCATTTCTGCATTTCGATGTTCTTTATGCCTTGATTCAGAATGAAATATTCCTTGTGTTCCAAAAAAATTCTTTACTCTATCGTTAAGAAAAAGAGATGTTCGGTAATATTGAAGGACAGATTTCAAGGGAGACTTGTGACTACCTGCGCTTTGTGATAATTTGTAAAATACATATGCTTGTGACAAGGAAACTATCCCACAAAAATTCTTTGAATTTTTATCACCAATATTTGAATTAGAAAACTCTTTTTTTAGAGTTGCAATCCAATGAATTGTATTTTCCTCAATTTCTTTTGGATTTTTTTGCTTATTGTAACTGTATGTATCAATAATTTTTTTTTTTATTTTTAATTCAAGTAATTCAAGGTTTCTTTTTAATTCAAGTGATTCAAGAAAGGTTTCTACATTAACCCTCGAAATATAACTGAGAGATTGACAGAATAAACTTTCAATGAAAAATGCCAAAAAAAAGCGCCCTTTCCTTATTAATCGCACACTTCTTCTTTTTAATATCTGCCAAAGGTTTTTTGACGAGTCTAATCTTTTCTCAGCAAAACTTTCCTCGCTAGGACTAATATTTATCTCGGGTATTAGAAATTTTATTTTCTTGTCGTTTTTTAGTTTTTCAATTTGATTTCTGATTGAATTTGTCCTATAGGACAGATCCCTTATTTTTTGTTCTGTAAGTGAAGATTTTGTCCAATCCATAGATTGAATTCGACTGGACGATTCATCCAAAATCTGATTACTTATTCGAAAATTTTGATCATTTTGCGTTTCACTCAATTCATACCCTTCTCTCAATCCAAATTGTTTATTTCGATTTACTTTTTCAAGTTGTTTGATTTTGATAACCGGATCTATAATCCATTTTTCTTTTTTTTTGAACAAAAGAAGACATTTCCTTCTCGCTTTTCTAATTCGTTTTTCCAATTCTTTATAAATAGGTTCAAGAGGAAAAGGTTCTTCTCGGGGAGGACCAAAAGGCCATTCAGTTTCCAGTCCCCAGGTTGTAAAAAAGGAATATTTTACTTTTTTGCTTTTCTTTTGCATTGGATCTTTCTGGGGTCGTAGTGGAAAACGGTACCGAAGACGGAAAGGGAAGAGGATTTTTATCTGCAGACCTTCTGTTAACCAGTTTTGTGGAAATTCTGTTTCTGAGAATATAACGCCATTGTGAGTACAGTTTACATGAGTTTCTCTGCGCCACGCCTTCCAATCCGCGTCCCAATCTTTGTTCCACTCGGGTAATTTCTCGTGGAATTGCAATGGAAATAATAAATAAAGGCTAAAGTTTTTGGCTATTATCAATGAGGGTAATACTATATATTTTCTAAGAATTGAATGGGCTAGTAACAGAAAACCCCTTAGTGCGTGAGCGTTCTCAGTAGTATCCCACAGTTCTGCTATTTCTAGTCGCGCCTGCTCCGCGTTCTCCCTTTTTTCTGCCTCGGCCTCCGCCTCGTCCTCCCTTTCTTGTGCCTCGTCCTCCCTTTCTTGTGCTTCGTCCTCCCTTTCTTGTGCCTCGTCTTCCTCGGAATCCCAAGTTTTCACTTCCGCGCCTTTTCCGAGCCAATTCCTAAAGATCCTAAAGATTGGATTTATACTTTTCAGTATTGGGGAGAAAATTGTGTCTATTCTGTCCAAAAAAAGTGGGGAATGCAGATTTGTTTGAAATAGTTTCACAATACCTGTTTTACGTCTTTGAGCGCGTACGGATCCTTTGATTAACTCTCGATTAAAATCCGATTGTTTCGAATACCGTATAAAAATCTCCTCAGTATCCTGATCCTCATCATCATACTGCGGCGCCTTCCCCTGCTTCGTATAAAAGTCCTTCCAATCAAAAATGAATACAGCTTTGAAGTGTCTTGAATGAATCTGAGACCACTCTTTGTCTTCTTCCTTCAGGCTTAGTTCCTGAGAATCATCGAGCAATTTGTATGTCCATCGAGGAACCTTTTTACCAATTTCTTTTAGGGGTCTCTCCTTTTGTTTATTAATTTCTTTTCGGGGTCTCTCCTTTTTTTTATTAATTTTTTTTAGGTCAAGTCCCTCCGTTGTGTTTTTTTGAATTGTTTGATCCTTTGGTTCAGTTGTACTTGCACCGAAGAAATATTGCACTTGATTTTCCGAATCCATTTTTCCTTGGTCTGACAATACGGATTTTTCCTCAAATGTATCTAGTTTTTGTTCAAATTCTTGGTAATCAGGGAAAAGGGTACCATGCAACTTGTTTATCCACACTTTTTCTTTGGAATCCCCCGTAGGGGTGATTAAATAATAATTTTCCTTCTTAACGCTTGGGGGTAATTTTATGGCTGTTCCACGAGAGGGCCCATTCAAAAAACAATCATACCTTTTAGGCAAGCATTCTTGTGCAGTCTCATCATTACATAATCGAGTCCGTTTTTCGAGTACATCCAGATCAAGAGACCCCCTTTCTAGAGCGTCAATTCGATTGAAAAGTTCGTTGCTCAGGCTATTTCTTTTTTGTTCATTGGTATAAATCCAATGATTATACAGTTCATCAGAGGGGAGTGTTTCTGGTGTGTACAAAAACCCCTTTCTTTCTATCATTTCAAAAAAGGTTGACAAACTGGGTGGATATGTAAAAGAAATTCTTAGTTTTCCATCACTTCGGCATGTATCAAAAAAATAGTCTGACATTTCATTTCTTAGATCCTTTTGAAATCCATCATTTTGTATGTATCGCAATGGTCGATTCCATCGTTTATAGTCGAAAAAAAAAGTCACAAGAGGCGTTTCAAAACAGAAGAAGTCTTTCTTTTCTTTCCGTTTTTCATCTATGTTGTCCAAATCTTCCGAAAAAAGGGAAGGGTCTTCCTCGGCGGATCTTTCTTGCCCCTGTTTGGAAGTTGTGTCTATTTCTACATCTGTTTCGTCCTCACTCTGCCCCCTTTCTGCCGTTGCCGAGGTATTTTTTCGTTTCTTTTTCTTATCCTCAGTCCTAATAGGTGACGGGATTCTGCCTAAATAGTAGACACAGGAAAGAAATACTAGAATGGTAAAGATTCGCTCCAGAGAATTTCTAAAGTCTGCGGCGCGGTACTTATTCAATCTAATAGAACGATTTTGCCGTATCCAGAATAAAAATACCAACTCAAACCCTTTCATGCATAAAATGTGACCAATGAACCAACCAACAAAACTACTTGTTAAAAATAATATCTTGTTGTTGTTGCATCGAAACATATAAATACTGATTAATCTGGGTAAGGTCGAACTCGGCAAAACGAAATGGTTGAATAGTGGAAAAATGAGATTCGTAAGGAATACATATTGAGTGCTTAAATTACGCATTCCATTTCTGGTAGTAGCTACCGAATCAAAAAATTCTTTGTCATTGCGCCAAAAGAAATAAAACAAAAGATAGAGTAGACCTAGCATAGTTATTGTATGAGGTCTACCCAATGCTAGATGGAGAGGTGCATAATAGATCGATAGGAACATGATGAGCTGCCCCATCAGAAAACCTGTTGTTGCTGATACATCCTTCTCGCTTCCTTCTTCCATAACCCGAGTTCGGAGAAGCAAGAGATAAGAGGGCCCTATGGCCCCTGCGGTCAGAAATCCATAATAGAGTCCAGCCACAACGACAGAATTGCTTATCTGCATGCATAAAAAGACTCGAGTAGCCAGTCGAAAAAGATTGGCCATCATTAGGCACCTCCCTTTGTTGTTGTATGCTCTCCAAACGGACGAGCAGAAGATTGGATTTGACTTTGTATATGTCTTTCTAGACATGACCCCTATGGCCCCTGCGGTCCGAAATCCATAATAGAGTCCAGCCACAACGACAGAATTGCTTATCTGCATGCATAAAAAGACTCGAGTAGCCAGTCGAAAAAGATTGGCCATCATTAGGCACCTCCCTTTGTTGTTGTATGCTCTCCAAACGGACGAGCAGAAGATTGGATTTGACTTTGTATATGTCTTTCTAGACATGACCCCTATGGCCCCTGCGGTCCGAAATCCATAATAGAGTCCAGCCACTCTCTCAATTCGAAGATCCAGAATTTCACTTCAAAGCCTGTCTGCGGTTTTTTTGGCATGGTTGGTAAGTGTTGGTTTTGGCTGTTCACGATGTATGATGCCATGGCTGAATGGTTAAAGCGCCCAACTCATAATTGGCGAAGTCGTGGGTTCAATTCCTACTGGATGCACGCCAATGGGATGGGAGCGTTTCATAAGTTCAGTCTATTGGAACTGGCTCTGTATCATCATCATCAAAATGCCAGCCACAACGACAGAATTGCTTATCTGCATGCATAAACGGACTCGAGTAGCCAGTCGAACAAGATTGGCCATCATTAGGCACCTCCCTTTGGTGTTGTATGCTCTCCAAACGGACGAGCAGAAGATTGGATTTGACTTTCTTTTCTATACATCTTTCTAGACATGACCCCTATGGGACAAAATCTCGCAGAATCTTTTTCTGTTTATTGTGGATTCTCTCATTTCTTTCCTGTAATAGTTTCTTGTCTATTCGTCTACTTTCAGTGACTTTTAGTAGTGAAATTCGAGCTTTACACTCGAATCAAAGCAACCAGAATACCCAAAGTAAGACGGCAAGAAACCGGATCCCCAGAAAAAGAAACAGAAAAAGGGGAAGAGCTGTAGAAAGTGTCAGCCCACTTAGGATGAATTCTTGGAGCCAGTCAAGAAGGTCCAGTAACAAATCAACGAATTCGAGTGAGAAAAGAGTCTTCTCAGACCCAAAGTCGTTAAAATAAATTTTTACAAAATCAAGATCTCGAAGGAGGTTTATAAACTCGAACAGGATTTTCCAGGTTTTTTTTCGGAGAGTAAGTTCGACCAGAACTAACCCCTGGAAAGCCTTCTCCCAGCCTTCGTGGACAAAAACGAAACTCCCTTTTTCACCAGTTAGCCCTTTTTTTTGTTTTGTATGTTCTCCAAGCCTTCCAGCATAAGAGAAAGAATACACGGACTATAATAGTTCTGTAATCTGGTCGAAAAGTAGCTAGTCGAACCCAGTGGAACATCCAAATGAATCCATCTTTCCAATTTTTTTTTTATTTTACGGAAATCATTATTGTATGAGGTCTATCCAATGCTGGATGGAGAGGTGCATAATAGATCGATAGGAACATGATGCGCTGCCCCATCAGAAAACCTGTTGTTGCTGATACATCCTTCTCGCCTCCTTCTTCCATAACCATAACCCGAATTCGGAGAAGCAAGAGATAAGAGGGCCCTTTGGCCCCTGCGGTCAGAAATCCATAAAGGAGTCCAGCCACAACAACTGAATTGTTTATCCGCATGCATAAAAAGACTAGAGTAGCTAGTCGAAAAAGATTGGCCATCATTAGACACCCCCCTTGAGTGAGTTTTTGTATGCTCTCCAAAAGGAAGAGCAGTAGATTGGATTTGACTTTCTATACATCTTTCTATACATGACCTCTATGGCACAAAATCTCGCAGAATCTTCTTCTGTTTATTGTGGATTCTCTCATTTCTTTCCTGTAATAGTTTCTTGTCTATTCGTCTACTTTCAGTGACTTTTAGTAGTGAAATTCGAGCTTTACACTCGAATCAAAGCAACCAGAATACCCAAAGTAAGACGGCAAGAAACCGGATCCCCAGAAAAAGAAACAGAAAAAGGGGAAGAGCTGTAGAAAGTGTCAGCCCACTTAGGATGAATTCTTGGAGCCAGTCAAGAAGGTCCAGTAACAAATCAACGAATTCGAGTGAGAAAAGAGTCTTCTCAGACCCAAAGTCGTTAAAATAAATTTTTACAAAATCAAGATCTCGAAGGAGGTTTATAAACTCGAACAGGATTTTCCAGGTTTTTTTTCGGAGAGTAAGTTCGACCAGAACTAACCCCTGGAAAGCCTTCTCCCAGCCTTCGTGGACAAAAACGAAACTCCCTTTTTCACCAGTTAGCCCTTTTTTTTGTTTTGTATGTTCTCCAAGCCTTCCAGCATAAGAGAAAGAATACACGGACTATAATAGTTCTGTAATCTGGTCGAAAAGTAGCTAGTCGAACCCAGTGGAACATCCAAATGAATCCATCTTTCCAATTTTTTTTTTATTTTACGGAAATCATTATTGTATGAGGTCTATCCAATGCTGGATGGAGAGGTGCATAATAGATCGATAGGAACATGATGCGCTGCCCCATCAGAAAACCTGTTGTTGCTGATACATCCTTCTCGCCTCCTTCTTCCATAACCATAACCCGAATTCGGAGAAGCAAGAGATAAGAGGGCCCTTTGGCCCCTGCGGTCAGAAATCCATAAAGGAGTCCAGCCACAACAACTGAATTGTTTATCCGCATGCATAAAAAGACTAGAGTAGCTAGTCGAAAAAGATTGGCCATCATTAGACACCCCCCTTGAGTGAGTTTTTGTATGCTCTCCAAAAGGAAGAGCAGTAGATTGGATTTGACTTTCTATACATCTTTCTATACATGACCTCTATGGCACAAAATCTCGCAGAATCTTCTTCTGTTTATTGTGGATTCTCTCATTTCTTTCCTGTAATAGTTTCTTGTCTATTCGTCTACTTTCAGTGACTTTTAGTAGTGAAATTCGAGCTTTACACTCGAATCAAAGCAACCAGAATACCCAAAGTAAGACGGCAAGAAACCAGATCCCCAGAAGAAGAAACAGAAAAAGGGAAAAAACTGTAAAAAGTCTCACCCCAATCTTTATCAATACGAAGAACCGAATAAAAAGCTCAAGTAACAAATAACCTACTTCGGGTGATAAAAGGCCCTTTTCGTAAACAAATTCTGTAGAATAAAGTCCTAGAGAATAAAGAAATCTCAGGTGCTTTATAAACTCGAACAGAATTTTCCGGGTTTTTTTCCAGGAGTAAGTTCTACCAGAACTAACCCCTGGAAATCCCTCTCCCAGCCTTCGTGGACAAAAATGAAACGCTTTTCCTACCTAACTCCTTTTGAGTTTTGTCTGCAAGTAGAAGAGAAGTATCCAGCAGACAAACAAGAATAGACGGACTAACCTTGTTTGATCAGGAGGTAGTGGATTTAGTAACATAAGAAGTCTAAGGCCAAACCAGACACAGACAGTAGCTAGCTGGCAAAAGACTCTTGCCAGCCGTAAAAGAGAGTAAATCATGATTTCTTTGGTGTTTTTTTTGTATGCTCTCCAACACAAAAATTCTCAAATATTCAAATATCTAGAAAAAAGGAGAATAAAAAAAGAAAAAAAGGGAGAA